AATGAAGTGCCTGATTAAAGGGCTATCTTGATAGGATAGATTAAGTAATTTGATATTACCCTCATTATATCCAATAGATTTGAACTATTACTAAAAGTATCAAAAACTTTCGTGCACCATACACTAAAACATACCGTCTAGAAAGATAAGCTAATTTAAGCTACTGGGTTCATACCCCATTTATAGAGGCTACTCCTCTTCTTTCTAATGCTTAACAACCCAACTAAATCTTTATTCTTAATGACTTTAATACTTGGAACATTAATTTCTATTTCGGCCACTTCATGATTTGGTGCATGAATAGGGTTAGAAATTAATCTCCTTTCATTTATCCCCTTAATAGTTAATACAAAAAATTTACTCTCCACTGAGGCATCTTTAAAATATTTTTTAACTCAAGCCCTCGCCTCAGCAATTTTACTTTTTTCCGTAATTCTAGCTGCCTTACTTTATAGATCCCACAGATCTTTATTGGTATACAACCCCTTCATATCAATTCTTATTACCTCTACCCTTTTATTAAAAATAGGAGCCGCCCCCTTCCATTTTTGATTCCCCGGAGTAATAGAAGGCCTCAATTGAATGAATGTGCTGATATTAATAACCTGACAAAAAATCGCACCCTTAATGCTTCTCTCCTATAATCTAAAAATAGATGTATTTGTTTCTTTCATCATTGGTTTATCAGTTTTAATTGGATCTCTTGGGGGTTTCAATCAAACTTCCCTACGAAAAATCCTAGCTTATTCCTCAATTACCCACTTAGGGTGATTACTGGCGGCTATAAGCATTGGTGAAAATATTTGATGTTTATATTTTACCGTATACTCCTTCCTCTCTATTACAATTACTCTCATGATAAATTCATTTAATGTATTTCACGTGAATCAAATTTTTTCTTTAAACGCCTTAAACCCAATTAAAAAATTTGCTCTATTTACCACCCTTTTATCCCTGGGTGGTCTTCCCCCTTTTTTAGGATTTCTCCCTAAATGAATTGTCATTCAAACTATAGTACAATCTGGATTAATCTTTTTAGTTATTTTTATAGTTGTGATAACATTAATCACCTTATTTTATTACTTACGAACAAGTTTTACAGCATTTATATTAACGTATGCACAAACTCAATGAAATTTTATTTTCTATCAAACAAATTCCATACATTATTTTTTAATAATTCTCACTATAATTTCTATTTTTGGTCTAATAATCTGTTCATTACTATTTGCTATCTTTTAGGGCTTTAAGTTAACTAAACTAATAGCCTTCAAAGCTATCAATAAAGTCTTTATTCTTTAAGCTCTAGTAGTTTCTACTCCTTTAGAATTGCAGTCTAATATCATTATTGACTATAAAGCCTGATTGAAGAGGTATCCCCCCCTAAATAGATTTACAATCTATTGCCTAATTCTCAGCCATTCAATCGCGACAATGACTATTTTCAACAAATCATAAGGATATTGGAACGTTATATTTTATTTTCGGAGCTTGGGCTGGAATAGTAGGAACCTCTCTAAGACTTTTAATTCGAGCTGAATTAGGTCAGCCTGGGTCTTTAATTGGTGATGACCAAATCTATAATGTTATCGTTACTGCTCATGCCTTCGTAATAATTTTCTTTATGGTCATACCAATCATAATTGGTGGATTTGGTAACTGATTAGTCCCCCTCATACTAGGAGCCCCCGATATGGCCTTTCCTCGAATAAATAATATGAGTTTTTGATTACTACCCCCATCCCTAACCCTTCTCTTAGCTAGAAGTTTAGTTGAAAACGGAGCTGGCACAGGTTGAACTGTATACCCCCCACTCTCTGCCGGAATTGCCCATGCTGGCGCTTCTGTTGATTTAGCAATTTTCTCCCTACACTTAGCGGGGGTCTCTTCTATCTTAGGTGCTGTCAATTTTATTACCACTGTAATTAATATACGATCTGCCGGAATATCATTAGACCGAATGCCCCTATTCGTATGATCCGTCGCTATTACAGCCCTATTACTTCTCCTATCCCTTCCTGTTTTGGCAGGGGCAATTACTATACTACTAACTGACCGAAATTTAAATACCTCATTCTTTGATCCAGCGGGTGGTGGTGACCCTATTTTATACCAACATTTATTTTGATTCTTTGGTCACCCAGAAGTTTATATTCTAATTCTCCCAGGATTCGGTTTAATTTCCCACATCATTAGACAGGAAAGTGGAAAAAAGGAGGCTTTTGGATCACTGGGTATAATTTACGCCATACTTTCTATTGGTCTTTTAGGTTTTGTCGTTTGAGCCCATCACATGTTTACAGTTGGTATAGATGTAGACACTCGAGCTTATTTTACTTCAGCTACAATAATTATTGCTGTTCCTACTGGTATTAAAATTTTCAGTTGACTAGCCACTCTCCATGGCTCACAATTAAACTACAGCCCAGCTCTATTATGAGCCTTAGGCTTTGTTTTCTTATTTACTATTGGAGGGCTCACAGGAGTTGTTCTTGCTAATTCATCTGTCGATATTATCTTGCACGATACTTATTATGTAGTCGCTCATTTTCATTATGTATTATCTATGGGAGCTGTCTTTGCTATCATAGCCGGATTCGTCCAATGGTACCCCTTATTTACCGGACTTACCATAAATCCCCATTGATTAAAAATTCAATTTTGTATTATATTCTTAGGGGTAAATATAACCTTTTTCCCCCAACATTTTCTAGGTCTAGCTGGCATGCCCCGTCGATACTCAGATTACCCAGATGCCTACACTGCTTGAAATGTCGTGTCATCTATTGGTTCAACTATTTCCATAATTGGTGTATTATTCCTACTTTTTATTGTTTGAGAAAGCATAATTACCAATCGAATTGCCATTTTTCCCTTACAAATAACTTCGTCTATTGAATGGTACCAATCTTTGCCACCAGCAGAACATAGTTACTCCGAGCTACCCATACTCTCAGGCTTCTAATATGGCAGATAAGTGCAATGGATTTAAGCCCCATATATAAAGGCTAGCCTTTTGTTAGAACAAAATGGCAACATGAGCTAATTTAAGTCTGCAAGATAGTGCCTCACCCTTAATAGAACAATTAACTTTTTTTCATGATCACGCTATATTAATTTTAATTATAATTACAGCTTTGGTCAGTTATTTAATAGCCACGCTCTTCTTCAACCTAAATATCAATCGATATTTACTAGAAGGACAAATAATTGAAATTATTTGAACTATTCTCCCCGCTATTACTTTAATTTTCATTGCTCTTCCATCCTTACGCTTACTTTATCTTCTTGACGAAGTAAGAACTCCCGCCATTACCCTTAAGGCTATTGGTCATCAATGATATTGAAGTTACGAATACTCAGATTTCTTTCAAATTGAATTTGATTCCTACATAATTCCCTACAATGAAATAGATCTTCAAGGATTCCGTTTATTGGATGTAGATAATCGAGCAATTTTACCCATAAATACACAAATTCGGGTACTTGTTACCGCAGCTGATGTACTGCACTCTTGAACTGTTCCTTCCCTAGGTGTAAAAGTTGATGCCACTCCTGGCCGTCTGAATCAAACTAGTTTTCTAATCAATCGGCCGGGTTTATTTTTTGGCCAATGCTCAGAAATCTGTGGGGCTAACCACAGCTTTATGCCAATTGTTCTTGAAAGAGTTCCTACTAATATTTTCATTTCTTGAGTGACCAGTCTCAATGAAGCTTCATCAGATGACTGAAAGCAAGTATTGGTCTCTTAAACCATTTTATAGTAAAATAGCAACTACTTCTGATGAAAGAATTAGTTAAATTAACATTAGTATGTCATACTAAAATTATTAGTTATAACCTAATATTCTTTAATCCCACAAATAGCCCCTATCAATTGACTAACCTTATTAATTATATTTTCATTAATTTTATTAATTTTTAATTTCATGAATTACTTTTCATTTCTCCCAAGCCCACCAACAATCTCAACAAAAAAAATCTCACAAATTTCCATAAATTGAAAATGATAACTAACTTATTCTCTGTTTTTGACCCTTCAACTAGTGTTATAAATCTTTCCTTAAATTGAATTAGAACGATCCTCGGATTAACGATAATTCCATGTTTATACTGATTCATACCTTCACGGTATAATCTTATTTGAAACAAAATTCTAATTAGTTTACACAACGAATTTAAGACCCTTTTAGGGTCTACCGGCCACAACGGTTCAACATTTATATTCATTTCTCTCTTTTCACTAATCATATTCAATAATTTCTTAGGTCTATTTCCTTATGTTTTTACTAGATCAAGTCATCTAACTCTTACATTAGCTCTCGCCCTTCCCCTTTGGTTAAGTTTTATGCTTTACGGGTGAATTAATCACACTCAACATATGCTTGCGCATTTAGTTCCACAAGGAACGCCCCCTGTTTTAATACCTTTTATAGTATGCATTGAAACAATTAGTAACCTCATTCGCCCTGGAACCCTAGCCGTTCGATTAGCTGCAAATATAATTGCCGGACATTTATTGCTTACCCTCTTAGGGAACACAGGGCCCACGCTAACGTACTCAATTCTTTCTATGTTAATTATTGCTCAAATTGCTTTATTAACCTTGGAATCAGCTGTCGCCATTATTCAAGCCTACGTATTTGCTGTCTTAAGCACCCTATACTCTAGAGAAGTTAATTAATGTCAACACATGCCAATCACCCCTATCATTTAGTTGATCAAAGACCTTGGCCCCTTACAGGAGCTATTGGCGCCTTAGTTACTGTTTCAGGCCTTCTTAGTTGATTCCATCAATACAGAACGACTTTACTCTCCCTAGGATTCTTAATCACAACTCTAACAATAATTCAATGATGACGAGATATTACTCGAGAGGGCACTTTTCAAGGGCTTCATACTTACCCAGTAACCTTGGGATTACGGTGGGGAATGATCCTATTTATTGTTTCAGAAATCTTTTTTTTTATTTCTTTCTTTTGAGCATTTTTTCATAGTAGATTATCCCCAACGTCAGAGCTTGGCTCTATGTGACCGCCCGCGGGAATCACACCTTTCAACCCCCTTCAAATCCCCCTACTAAATACAGCAATTTTATTAGCCTCTGGTGTAACTGTAACCTGAGCCCATCACGGATTAATAGAAAGTAATCACAGACAAGGTCTTCAAGGCTTATTTTTCACCGTAATCTTAGGAATTTACTTTTCTATTCTACAAGCGTACGAATATATAGAAGCCCCATTCGCAATTTCTGATGCCGTGTATGGCTCAACATTTTACGTAGCTACAGGGTTTCATGGTCTACACGTCATTATTGGAACAACTTTTCTACTTGTATGCTTACTTCGACATTTAAATTTCCACTTCTCCGTCAACCATCACTTTGGTTTTGAGGCAGCAGCTTGATACTGACATTTTGTTGATGTAGTTTGATTATTTTTATACATTTCAATCTATTGATGAGGTAGCTAAAATTTATCTAATATATTTGTATGTTTGACTTCCAATCAAAAAGACTGAATAAAATTCAGGATAAATAATTATAACAATATCTATTATTGCAGTTATCATCGTAACCATTTCCATTATTGTTATACTTTTAGCATCTCTCCTTTCAAAAAAATCTATTATTGACCGGGAAAAAAGCTCCCCATTCGAATGCGGCTTTGACCCTAAAAGCTCTTCTCGTTTACCTTTTTCTCTACGGTTTTTTTTAATCGCTGTTATTTTCTTAATTTTTGACGTAGAAATTGCCCTTTTACTCCCAATAATTATCACTTATCCTCTCTCTAACTTAACAGTCTGGACCACAACCACATTTTTTTTCCTAATTATTTTACTCGTAGGCCTTTATCATGAGTGAAACCAAGGTGCCCTAAATTGAGCCCACTAAGGATTGTAGTTAATTATAACATTTGGTTTGCATCCAAAAAGTATTGAAGATCAATCAATCTTAGAATAAGAAGCGATGAATTGCATTCAGTTTCGACCTGATTTTAGATACTTATTATCCTTATTCTCAATCATTTAATTGAAGCCAAAAAGAGGCCTATCACTGTTAATGATATAATTGAATAAGGATTCCAATTAAGGAAATATGAAGTACAAAAAGAAGCTGCTAACTTCTATTTTTAGCGGTTAAACTCCGTTTATATTTCTATTTATATAGTTTATAAAAACGTTACATTTTCACTGTAAAAATAAAGTTTCAACTTTTATAAATACTCAAAGATTTTACTAATCTCCCTGACATCTTCAATGTCATGCTCTTTATAAGCTATTTGAATAAACAAAAATTAAAAATAACAAAATAACAACCCACAAAATAAAACTAATCAAATAAGTTTTTAAATCGTTATTTTGCCATCATTGATTTATTTTAGATCAACCAATAAAATTTTTATACAATCCTTGGCCCCCAAAAAATTCTCTTCACCCGGAATCAAATCTCTTAAGCGCCTGGCCACCTATTTGGAGGGGAAAACTGCTTACCCCATAAGTAGAAATAAAGGGTAAAAATCACATTGAACCCATAAAACTTACTAAAAAATAAGTCCGTAAAACATAAATTTCATGACTTAAAGAAAATTTGGCCAATTCGTATCCAATCCATCCCCCTAACCCTCTAACAATCAATGCCAATATCTTCAAAAAAAAAGGCAAACAAATTATCGGGGGAGTTGGAAAAATAATTCAACTCAACATTCTCCCCCCCAGAACCGCCATAAAACATAACCCCATCATCCCCCGAAGTATAACTCATCCCCCATCATTTAAAGGATGCAGGGATGACACATTAAAATCCCCTCTCATTGAATAATAAACCAATCGTAATGAATAGCACACAGTAAGCCCTGTCGAAAAAAAATATAAGAAAAAACTAAATATATTTAGACTACTTAATGCAACTATTTCCAAAATCAAATCTTTCGAATAAAAGCCAGCCAAAAATGGTATCCCACACAAAGCTAAATTAGATAAATTAAAACAAGCCGCCGTTAATGGCATTTGAATCACCAGCCCCCCTATAAATCGAATATCTTGAGAATCCCTTATATTATGAATAATCGCCCCCGCACATATAAAAAGTAAAGCCTTAAATAAAGCGTGTGTTAATAAGTGGAAAAAGGCCAATTTAGGTAATCCTATAGCTAAAACTCTCATTATTAACCCCAACTGACTTAAAGTAGATAGAGCAATAATTTTTTTTAAATCAAATTCAAAATTAGCCCCCAAACCCGCTATGAATATAGTTAAACCCCCTAATAATAGTAATAATCACCCTAATCACGAATCAACCAGTAATACATTAAATCGAATTAATAAATAAACCCCTGCAGTCACCAATGTCGAAGAATGGACTAAAGCTGATACTGGCGTGGGGGCCGCCATTGCCGCCGGCAATCAAGAAGAAAATGGGATCTGAGCTCTTTTGGTTATACCCGCAATTACAACAAGCCCGCCAATAATTGACATCTCTAAGGTACTTTTTCTACATTCCAAATAATAAATATAATTTCATCTACCAAAGTTCAATATTCAAGCAATAGCTAACAACAAAGCCACATCCCCAATTCGATTCGATAACGCCGTCAGTATCCCTGCATTATAAGATTTTACATTTTGATAATAAATCACTAATAAATAAGAAACCAAACCTAATCCGTCTCACCCCAACAAAATTCTGATTAAATTTGGTCTAATAATCAAAAATATTATAGATAAAACAAACATTAAAACCAAAATAATAAATCGGTTAATATTTATATCTCCCCCCATATACTCCTCTCTATAAAAAATCACTAAACCTGAAATAAATAAAACAAATCCCATAAAAATTAAAGACATTCAATCAAACAAAAATGTCATAACAATTACAGCAGAATTTATCGACAAAATTTCCCATTCAATAAAATAAACTAAGTCATTTATAATAAAATAAAATCCCCCACAAACTAGCATCAATGCTAAACTTAATAAAACAACAAATCTAATCAAACAAATAGACAATGGTCATATCATAACCTAAAATGAAATATAATTTCATATCATTGACACCACAAATCAAAATTTTAATTAAACTATCTAAGTAATTCTACAACCATAACATACATGGCTCACTCTTCAAAATCAATAAATTTAACGGAAATCAATGAAGAAAAAGCAATAAATATTCCCGAGAATACCCCATTGCACAACAATAAATTCCAGAATAAACCCTTCCATGCTGTCTATAAGAATACAAATATAACGTATACGCAGCTCTAAAAAAAGACAAAACCCCCAACGAAACCATACTCACCCAAGATCACGCTACCAAACTGTTTAACAAACTAATCTCACTTAATAAATTTAAAGAAGGCGGAGCTGCTATATTACAAGAACTCAGTAAAAATCACCATAATGTTATACTAGGCATAAAATTTATCAAACCCTTATTAATAAGTAATCTTCGACTCCCTAAACGCTCATAAGAAATATTTACCAAACAAAACAACCCCGATGAACACAACCCATGTGCAATCATTAATATAAAAGAACCGCAAAAACCTCAATAAGTTATAGTTATTAACCCGCCTAATACAACCCCCATATGAACCACTGAAGAATAGGCAATTAAAGCCTTTAAGTCCGTTTGACGCAAACAAATCAAACTCACCAGAACACCTCCAATTAGACTCACACCAATTCACACAAAATTAAAAGTTAACCCCACTAATAATAAGATTTTAAAAATTCGCAACAGTCCGTACCCCCCTAATTTTAACAAGACCCCCGCTAAAATTATCGAACCAGACACAGGTGCTTCAACATGAGCCTTGGGCAATCATAAATGAACTAAAAACATAGGCATTTTAACTAAAAAAGCCCCAATCAAACACCCATACATTAATGCATGATTCAGATTCACATTAAACAATAAAGGAAAATACAACGAGCCGCCGACATCATAAACATAAAAAATACCAACCAATAACGGCAAAGAAGCCAATAATGTATAAAACAATAAATAAACACCAGCTTGTAATCGTTCTGGTTGATACCCCCATCCCAAAATCAAAAATAAAGTTGGAATTAATCTACTTTCAAAAAACAAATAAAATATAAATAAATTAGTAGCTCTAAACGTGCAGTACAACAACACCAGTAATAAAATAATTATCAACAAAAAAAATCCCGAGTAATTTCTTACTCGTAAAATCGATTCACTCGCTATAATTATCAACACACAAATTCAAAAACTCAATAAAATCAAACCAAATCCAATAACGTCACAACCAAGAAAATATCTTAAATTGCCAAAAATTCCTCTAAACACATTATTAAATATAAAAATAAATGTCATTATAAATAAAACCCCCTGAACCGTTCACCATATATTTTGTATAAAACAAAGTGGAATCAAAAAAATCAACGAGATTAACACTTTTAACATTGCAAAATTCTAAAAGACTGAAAATAATCATTACCATGTCTACGAATTATAGACACAAGAATTGATAAACCCAATGCCCCCTCACACACTGAAAAAGTTAAAAATACTATTCTAAAATACAACTCATAATTTAATAAATTCAAATATAAAAATAACATTAAAAACAACCCTAATACTATAAATTCTAAACTTAAAAGAGTTAACAATAAATGTTTACGTTTAGACGTGTAAACCCACGCCCCACACATAAATAAAAAAAGAGAAAATACTCAATAAAAAGACGTTAACATTAGTTTTAATAGTTTAAATAAAACATTGGTCTTGTAAATCAAAATTAAGGTCTCCTTTTAAAACTTCAGAGAAAAGAGAAATCCCCCTTCATTAGTCCCCAAAACTAATATTTTACATAAACTACTCTCTGTATTTATTCATTACTCACCGTCACCGCAAGTTTAATTACAAGCATAATCTTCACTCAAATAACCCACCCCTTAGCTATGGGTTTAATACTTCTTCTACAAACTCTAATCATTTGTTTAATAACAGGTCTTATAACTCAAACATTTTGATTTTCCTATATCTTATTCCTAGTGTTTTTAGGGGGATTGCTTGTTTTATTCATTTATGTAACCAGTCTAGCATCCAATGAGATATTTATTGTATCAACTAAAATAACGATTTTAACACTAATTCCCCTTTTAACACTCCTATTAATTTACTTATTTATAGACCCCCTCACCTACTTGATAAATATATTTAATAACGATATACTTACTATTAATTACTCTCTAGGCTACCCAGAAGAATCCATCTTATCTTTAATAAAACTGTATAATCAACCCACACAATTAATCACACTCATGCTAGTTCTTTATCTATTTTTAACTCTTATCGCTGTAGTAACTATTACTAGAATTTTTCAAGGCCCTCTTCGTCCCAAAAACTAATGAATAAACCCCTGCGAACTTCTCACCCCCTTTTTAAAATCGCCAATAGAGCTTTAGTTGATCTACCAACCCCATCTAATATCTCCACATGATGAAACTTCGGGTCCCTGTTAGGGCTTTGCTTAATTCTACAAATCGCAACCGGCTTATTCCTATCAATACACTACACTGCTCATATTGACCTGGCTTTCTCTAGAATTGCCCATATTTGCCGAGATGTAAATTATGGGTGACTTCTACGAACCCTGCACGCCAACGGTGCTTCATTTTTTTTCATTTGTATTTATTTACATATTGGACGAGGAATATACTACGGATCATACATATATACCCATACCTGAATAATCGGAGTTATTATTCTATTCCTAGTTATAGGATCAGCCTTCATAGGCTATGTATTGCCCTGAGGGCAAATATCTTTTTGGGGAGCAACAGTTATTACTAACCTAGTATCTGCCGTACCCTACTTAGGTACAGACTTAGTTCAATGGATCTGAGGTGGATTTGCTGTTGATAATGCCACTCTAACCCGTTTCTTCACTTTCCATTTTTTACTGCCATTCATAGTAGCAGCAGCTACTCTAATTCACCTTCTTTTTTTACACCAAACTGGGTCAAATAACCCCCTAGGGTTAAATAGAAACATTGATAAAATCCCCTTTCACCCGTACTTTTCATTTAAAGACATCGTTGGATTTCTTATCCTAATTATAATATTAACTGTTCTTACTTTATTAGAACCTTATATGCTCGGAGATCCCGATAATTTTACCCCTGCGAACCCATTAGTCACCCCCACTCACATCCAACCTGAATGATATTTTCTGTTTGCCTATGCCATTCTTCGAGCAATTCCCAATAAATTGGGGGGAGTAATTGCCCTTGTTCTTGCTATTGCAATCTTATTTATCCTACCATTTTCTAATAAAAGAAATTTTCGTGGATCTCAATTTTACCCCATTAATCAATTCATATTCTGAAGCCTATTAGTTACCGTCATTCTCCTAACTTGAATCGGCGCTCGTCCCGTCGAAGATCCGTACATCCTTGTAGGACAAATTTTAACCGTTTTATACTTTCTGTATTATCTAGTAAACCCTTTAATGCTAAAGGTATGAGATCAATTACTTAAATAGTTAAAAAGCTTTAAGTAAAGCATATGTTTTGAAAACATAAGACAGAAGTTTAATCCTTCTATTAACTTAATTGTACTAAAAAACATTCACTAAAACAAAAGGGATAAAATAAAAACCCTCAAACCAACAAATAAAAATAAGTAATTTAACGACAAAGGCAAAAAACTTTTTCACGCCAAATACATCAATTTATCATATCGAAATCGAGGCAATGTTCCTCGAGCCCAAATAAATATAAAAGAAACAAAAGTCAATTTTAAGAAAAAACTAAACCCATAAATATCGCACCCCAAAAAAATTACACAAAACAATATACTTATAAATAAAATTCTAGCATATTCAGCCAAAAAAATTAAAGCAAACCCACCTCTTCTATATTCAACATTAAACCCTGAAACTAATTCAGATTCCCCCTCAGCAAAATCAAATGGAGTTCGATTAGTTTCTGCTAAACAAGATGCAAACCATCTTAATGCCAAAGGCAACGTTAATAATAAAAATCAACAAATACTTTGAAACTTTATAAAATCAAATAAACAATAACCCCCGATTAAAAAAACAAAAGATAACAAAATCAACGCTAAACTTACTTCATAAGAAATGGTTTGTGCCACAGCCCGTAGACCCCCCAATAAAGCATAATTTGAATTAGAAGATCACCCCGCAATTATAACAGTATAAACCCCCAAACTTGTACAACACAGAAAAAATAATAACCCCAAATTAAACGAATAAAATCCTGTACAATAAGGAATAATTATTCACACAATCAAAGACAAAAATAAACTGAAAACAGGGGAAAAATAATAAGGTAAATAATTAGATAAAACAGGATAGACCTGTTCCTTAGTAAATAATTTAATGGCATCGCAAAATGGTTGGGGAATACCAACAAATCCAACTTTATTCGGACCTTTACGAATTTGAATATAACCCAATACTTTTCGCTCCAACAATGTTAAAAACGCTACCCCTACCAACACGCAAATAACTAAAATCAACCCCCCAACAAACGATAAGATAAAATCATACAAAAACAAGTCCTACCTGTAAAATTTATTTACATAAATGAATTCTAAATTCATTACACTTATCTGCCAAAGTAGAAATTCGTTAATATAAATCAACATATAAGAATTGTATTCCTAATGATTGGTCCTTTCGTACTAAAACATTAATATTTTATTAAGGATAGAAACCGACCTGGCTTACACCGGTCTGAACTCAGATCATGTAAGGATTCAAAGGTCGAACAGACCTAAATTTTGAACATCTACACCCAAAATTACCCTTAATCCAACATCGAGGTCGCAACCCTTTTTGTCGATAAGAACTCTCAAAAAAGATTACGCTGTTATCCCTAAGGTAACTTAGTCTTATAATCACTAATAATGGATCAACAATTCATAAATCAATGTAATTAAACTAAAAAGAGTTTGTTATATCTTCTCGTCGCCCCAACAAAATATTTAATTCAATTATTATAATAAATCTCCTAAACAAATAATAATATTTAAATATAAAGCTCTATAGGGTCTTCTCGTCCTCTAATGACATTTAAGCCTTTTGACTTAAAAGTTAAATTCTAATTTCATTTATACTGAGACAGTCAGTACCTCGTCCAACCATTCATACTAGCCTCCAATTAAAAGACTAATGATTATGCTACCTTTGCACGGTCAAAATACCGCGGCCCTTCAAACTATATGTTCAGCGGGCAGGTCAGACTTCAAATTATTGTCAAGAAGACATGTTTTTGTTAAACAGGCGAGCACTTATTTGCCTAATTCCTTAATATAACCTTTCATTATATTAAAATAATCAACAATTTTTTATACTAATTTTATCATTATTACTAATTTTTTAAAAATCAAAATAACATTCTAATGAACCATTTAAAACCCATAAAAATTATATTCAAAATAAATTAAATTATAACATCCTTTAATCGATGGCTAATTCTAAGCCTACAAAATTTACATTAAACAATCTTATTTATAAATAATACTCCGAAGCTTATCCCCCAAAATATTAATACTAAATCATGATTAATTTTTCACAATTAAATAAACACCCTTTAGTATCTGAATTAAATTCATTTCTTAGAAAACCAGATATCTTAAAGAACGAATAACGTTTCATACCTAATTTATTATTATTAATAATTATTCCACATTAACTAACATAATAAATTAGCTCTCTTTAAATCGGGATATTTAAATAAATAAAAATTTTTTAATAAACCCTGATACACAAGGTACAATAAATAAAATTTACTTTCACATAAATATATTTTCATTATATTTCAATCAATCTTTCACAATACTACTATTCTACCACACTTATAATTTTATCTATAACCTATACAAAAACCTCTTTTAATAAAAATGATTTTATTAATAAAAACAATTCCCTAATTATTTTAGTAAGATAAAAATTATCAAAACAAACTGAATCGCACAGTGACTTCTCAGTGTAAATGAAATGCTTAACTAATCAAGCTCTGATTTGAACTTTCCAGGCACACCTTCCGGTACGCCTACTATGTTACGACTTATCTCGCCTTAAATAACGAGAGCGACGGGCGATGTGTGCATGTTTTAGAGCCAAAATCAAATTAACTTAATTAATCCAATTACCTTCAAATCCACTTTCTATTATTTATTTCAAAACAATTTCCATATTAAATAAATTTATTGTAACCCATCTCCACTTATTCATAAACTGCACCTTGACCTGACATCATTTCTAATAAAAATTTAAGAAAATTATACCCCTCCTAAGACATTCTGACGACGGCGGTATACAAGCTGAAAACAAAAATAAGTAAGATTTTACGTGGACTATCGATCACGGGACAGGTTCCTCTGAAAGGACTAAAACACCGCCAAATTCTTTGAGTTTCAAGCCCATAACTATTACTACTCCAGTATAGCCAATTTACATTTAAAATAATAGGGTATCTAATCCTAGTTTAACATTTAAATTTCACAGCTTCTATATCCTACAGAAATTACCTTAAATTTAAAATTTCACCTAATAAATTCACTCTTAATTCCTAAAATCATACAATATAACTATCAACTGACAATATTTATTTGCACCCTCCGTGTAACCGCGGCGGCTGGCACGACTTTTGCCGGTACTAATAAACATTACTAATTCCAAATCTCCTTGATTAATAAAATTAAATACTGCGAATCAACCTTGATTATTTACTCTTTAAGAATAAATAAAAATCACGCAAAAACTAACATGTAAAACAAACTTAAAATAAAATAACAAGCAAGAATAAAACTTTATAGATTGAATCCAAAACAACTGTCAACAACCAAATACGCGGTACTTACCCCTACTGGTGCATTAAAAAAAGCAACGTAATTCCGCATGCTGGCCCCCATACGATGTACGGCCCGCCCAGCCGCCGGCACCCACAGCTTTTGACAAACCATACTCACCCTATTTTCAGGAATTCACACTTATTGCCCCCTAAGGTCAACCCCTGCCATTAAAAACAACGTGACCGCCCCCACAATCACTAAATTTTTATAGATTGAATCCAAAACAACTGTCAACAACCAAATACGCGGTACTTACCCCTACTGGTGCATTAAAAAAAGCAACGTAATTCCGCATGCTGGCCCCCATACGATGTACGGCCCGCCCAGCCGCCGGCACCCACAGCTTTTGACAAACCATACTCACCCTATTTTCAGGAATTCACACTTATTGCCCCATAAATATCAATTTTTTTTAAAAATAATCCTTTAAAGCAAAGCTTAAACATTAATCATATAATTATTACTATCTTAATGACCCCATTTTTTTTTAGACTTAAAAATGGGGTCCTTTAAAAATAATTTTTATTAATAAATCAATAAAAATTAATATTTTTAATAAAAATCGTATCCTAAAAATTTATTATATATATATTAAATTCTTATATACATATAATTATTTATATAATTGTATGTATATACATTAAATTTTTATATTATATACGTATATATATATATATTAAATTCTTATATTATATACGTATATATATATATATTAAATTCTTATATTATATACATACATATATATATATATACATATATTAAATTCTTATATTAAATATATATATATATAAATATGTATTATAATTGTATAAATAATTATATGTATATAAGAATTTAATATATAATAAATCCTATTCTCTTTTTACTATAAACATAATAGGTATATAAATAGAATGTATATATATTAAATTCTTATTATACCGAGAAAATCACAATTTTTAGAACCCCCTACTGATCGATTCCTTATTAGTTCATAGTTTTTAGGAATTTTGAAGTTTAAAAAAACCCCAAAAAACTCCAAAATTCCTAAAAACTATGAACTAATTGAATTAAGCCAGTAACAGCCCCCCCAGAACCGTTCCCAAAAAGATTCCTATAAATAATAG